GTTGGAAGAAGAAAAGATTTTTTGCTTAGACGCATGGAATTGGCTAAGCATTTTATTCGAACAAATATAGAACCAAAATGGATGGTTTTGCGTCTATTACCAGTTCTTCCTCCTGAGTTGAGACCAATCTATCATATAGATGAGGATAAACTAGTGACCTCGGATATTAATGAAATCTATAGAAGAATTATCTATCGGAATAATACTCTTACAGATCTATTAACAACAAGTATAGCTACGCCAGAAGAATTAATAATATCTCAGGAAAAATTGCTGCAAGAAGCCGTGGATGCACTTCTTGATAATGGAATCTGCGGACAACCGATGAGGGATGATCATAATAGAGTTTACAAGTCTCTTTCAGATGTAATTGAAGGCAAAGAAGGAAGAGTTCGCGAGACTTTGCTTGGTAAACGGGTTGATTATTCAGGGCGGTCAGTGATTGTCGTGGGCCCTTCACTTTCATTACATCGATGTGGATTGCCTCGCGAAATAGCAATAGAACTTTTCCAGGCATTTGTAATTCGTGACCTAATTAGAAAACATCTTGCTTCGAACATCGGAGTTGCTAAAAGTCAAATTCGAAAAAAAAAACCGATTGTATGGGAAATACTTCAGGAAATTCTGGATGACCATCCTGTATTGCTGAATAGAGCGCCTACTCTGCATAGATTAGGCATACAGGCATTCCTGCCCATTTTAGTGGAAGGGCGTGCTATTTGTTTACATCCATTAGTTTGTAAGGGCTTCAATGCAGACTTTGACGGGGATCAAATGGCTGTTCATGTGCCTTTATCTTTGGAGGCTCAAGCAGAGGCACGTTTACTTATGTTTTCTCATATGAATCTTTTGTCTCCAACTATTGGAGATCCCATTTCTGCACCAACTCAAGATATGCTTAGTGGACTCTATTTCTTAACGAGTGGAAATCGTCGGGGTATTTGTGTAAATAGGTATAATCCATGTAATCGTATAAACTATCAAAATGAAGATAATAACTATAAGTATACAAAAAAAAAAGAACCTTTTTTTTCTAATGCCTATGATGCAATTGGAGCTTATCGGCAAAAACGCATCAATTTAGGTAGTCCCTTGTGGCTGCGGTGGCGACTAGATCAACGCGTTATTGCTGCAAGAGAAACTCCCATCGAAATTCACTATGAATCTTTGGGGACCTATTATGAGATTTATGGACACTATCTAATAGTAAGAAGTATAAAAAAAGAAATTCTTTATATATATATTCGAACCACTCTCGGTCATATTTCTCTTTATCGAGAAATAGAAGAAGCCATACAGGGGTTTTGGCAGGGCTGTTGTAATTCTATGCTACCAGGGGGAATTCGAGTCTCACCGGGTTAACTAGTACTATAATTGCAATTGCGGAATTTCTACGTGAATCAAGATCTAGAAAAGGAAGTTTTACAATCACTGACTCAAACCCATTGTCAAATTCTACTCAGCGCAATATGGAGGTACTGATGGCAGAACGGCCCACTCAGGTCTTTCACAATAAAATGATAGACGGAACTGCCATGAAACGACTTATTAGTCGATTTATTGATCACTATGGAATAGGATATACATCACATATCCTGGATCAAGTAAAGACTCTGGGTTTCCGACAAGCTACCGCCGCATCCATTTCATTAGGAATTGATGATCTTTTAACAATACCTTCTAAAAGATGGCTAGTTCAAGACGCTGAACAACAAAGTTTTATTTTGGAAAAACACCATCATTATGGGAATGTACACGCGGTAGAAAAATTACGTCAATCGATCGAGATCTGGTATGCCACAAGTGAATATTTGCGACAAGAAATGAATCCTAATTTTCGGATGACCGATCCTTTTAATCCAGTCCATATAATGTCTTTTTCGGGAGCCAGAGGAAATGCATCTCAGGTACATCAATTAGTAGGTATGAGAGGATTAATGTCGGATCCCCAAGGGCAAATGATTGATTTACCCATTCAAAGCAATTTACGCGAAGGACTCTCTTTAACAGAATATATTATTTCTTGTTACGGAGCCCGTAAAGGAGTTGTGGATACCGCTATCCGAACATCAGATGCAGGATATCTCACGCGCAGACTTGTTGAAGTAGTTCAACACATTGTTGTACGTCGAACAGATTGCGGCACCGTCCGAGGTATTTCTGTAAGTCCTCGAAATGGAATGATGGCGGACAGGATTTTTATCCAAACATTAATTGGGCGTGTATTAGCAGATCATGTATATATAGGTTCGCGATGCATTGCTACTAGAAATCAAGATATTGGAGTTGGACTTGTCAATAGATTCATAACTTTTAGAGCACAACCAATCTCTATTCGAACTCCCTTTACTTGTAGGAGTACGTCGTGGATTTGTCAATTATGTTATGGCCGAAGTCCAGCTCATGACGACCTGGTCGAATTGGGAGAAGCTGTAGGTATTATTGCAGGTCAATCTATTGGAGAACCGGGCACTCAATTAACATTAAGAACTTTTCATACCGGCGGAGTATTCACAGGGGGTACTGCAGAACATGTGCGAGCCCCTTCTAATGGAAAAATAAAATTCAACGAGGATTTGGTTCATCCGACACGTACACGTCATGGACATCCTGCTTTTCTATGTTCTAGAGACTTATATGTAACTATTGAGAGTGAAGATATTATACACAATGTGTGTATTCCGCCCAAAAGTTTTCTTTTAGTTCAAAACGATCAATATGTAGAATCAGAACAAGTCATTGCTGAGATTCGCGCGAGAACATCCACTTTGAATTTGAAAGAGAAAGTTCGAAAACATATTTATTCTGACTCAGAGGGCGAAATGCACTGGAATACCGATGTGTACCATGCACCTGAATTTACATATGGTAATATTCATCTCTTACCAAAAACAAGTCATTTATGGATATTATTAGGGGAGCCCTGGAGATCCAGTCCAGGCCCCTGTTCGATCCATAAGGATCAAGATCAAATAAACGCTTATTCTCTTTCTGTTAAGCGAAGATATATTTCTAACCCCTCAGTAACTAATAATCAAGTTAGACACAAATTTTTTAGTTCGTATTTTTCTGGTAAAAATCAAAAAGGAGATAGGATTCCTGATTATTCAGAACTTAATCGAATGACATGTACTGGTCGTTGGAATCTCAGATATCCGTCCATTCTCGAGGGGAATTCTGATTTATTGTCAAAGAGGCGAAGAAATAGAGTCATCATCCCACTCGAATCGATTCCAGAAGGAGAGAACCCACTCATACCTTCTTCGGGTATCTCAATTGAAATCCCCAGAAATGGTATTCTCCGTAGAAATAGTATTCTTGCTTATTTTGATGATCCTCGATATATAAGAAAGAGCTCGGGACTTACTAAATATGAGACTAGAGAACTTAATTCAATCGTCAACGAAGAGGATTTGATTGAATATCGAGGAGTCAATGTACTTTGGCCAAAATACCAAAAGGAAGTAAATCCATTTTTTTTTATTCCCGTGGAAGTCCACATTTTGGCCGAATCTTCTTCCATAATGGTACGGCACAATAGTATTATTGGGGTAGATACACAAATAACTTTAAATCGAAGAAGTCGGGTAGGCGGATTGGTCCGAGTGAAGAAAAAAGCAGAAAAAATTAAACTGATAATCTTTTCTGGAGATATCCATTTTCCTGGAAAGACAAATAAGGCATTCCGATTGATACCACCAGGAGGGGGAAAACAGAATTCCAAAGAATACAAAAAATTGAAAAATTGGCTCTATATCCAACGAATGAAACTTTCCAGGTATGAAAAAAATTATTTTGTTTTGGTTCAACCTGTAGTCCCATATAAAAAAACAGATGGTATAAATTTAGGAAGACTTTTCCCGCCGGATCTCTTGCAGGAAAGTGATAATCTACAACTTCGAGTTGTCAATTATATCCTTTATTACGACCCAATTCTTGAAATTTGGGACACAAATATTCAATTAGTTCGGACTTGTTTAGTGCTGAACTGGGACCAAGACAAAAAGATCGAAAAGGCCTGTGCTTCCTTTGTTGAAATAAGGACAAATGGTTTGATTAGAGATTTTCTAAGAATCGACTTAGCGAAGTCCCCTATTTCGTATACCGGAAAAAGAAATGATCTGTCGGGTTCAGGATTGATCTCTGAGAATGGATCAGATCGCGCTAATGTCAATCCGTTTTCTTCCATTTATTCCTATTCCAATCCCAAGCCAAGGATTCAAGAATCCCTTAATCCAAATCAAGGAACTATTCATACGTTATTGAATCGAAATAAGGAATCTCAATCTTTGATAATTTTGTCATCATCTAATTGTTCTCGAATAGGCCCATTCAACGATGTAAAATCAACCAATGTGATAAAAGAATCAATCAAAAAGGACCCGCTCATTCCAATTAGGAATTCGTTGGGCCCCTTAGGAACAGGCTTTCCAATTTATAATTTTGATTTATTTTCCCATTTAATAACCCATAATCAGATCTTGGTAACTAACTATTTGCAACTTGATAATTTAAAACAGATTTTTCAAATACTTAAATATTATTTACTGGATGAAAATGGTAAAATTTATAATCCCTATTTGTGCAGTAACATCATTTTGAATCCATTGAATTTGAATTGGTATTTTCTCCATTACAATTATTGTGAAGAGACATCTACAATCGTTAGTCTTGGGCAGTTTCTTTGTGAAAATGTATGTATAGCCAAAAAAGGAACGCATTTAAAATCGGGTCAAGTTCTAATTCTTCAAGTTGACTCTGTGGTAATACGATCGGCTAAGCCTTATTTGGCTACTCCAGGAGCAACTGTTCATGGACATTATGGGGAAATCCTTTACGAAGGAGATACATTAGTTACATTTATATATGAAAAATCCAGATCTGGTGATATAACCCAAGGTCTTCCAAAAGTGGAACAGGTGTTAGAAGTGCGTTCAATTGATTCAATATCGATGAATCTCGAAAAGAGGATTGAGAGTTGGAATAAATGTATAACAAGA